GGGGAAAGTATAGTAGAAAAAAACTTATACTTATACAAAGCTATATACGAATCACCCACACCCTCTTCTTTTGTATTTCATTAATTGACTTTCCTTTAATTAAGACGAAATTCTCTAAAAACAAACACCCGCTTTCTTTAAAATATCATAAACAGTTCCTGTAGGTTGAGCACCTTTTTCAAGAAAAAATAGAATAGCAGGAATATTTAAATACGTTTGATTATTTATCGGATCATAAAAACCCACTTTCCGAAGATCTCTTCCTTCTCTTCGGGATCGAACATCAATTGCAACGATTCGATAAACGGCTCATTGGGATAGACGTAGATAAACTAGAACCCCCCCTAGAAACGTATACGAAGCTTTCTCTTCGTACGGCTCGAGAAATTAGAAGATATGTCTATGTATACAATTCGAATGTCAAATAGATCTATAAAAGCATTAAATCAAATAAATTAGACTAAGATTATTTAATACTTTTTTATTCTTCTTTTTCTTTATCAAAAAAAAAATCATTTGTATTCTCAAAACTCAAGTTGAGTAACTCGGAAATATGAAATAGCTCAAAAGAAAACCCTTATGTATTTTATTTTTTGAGTGGTCTCTAACCCCTTTTTCTTTGTCTCATTTAGAATATATTTGGACTCCTTATTCTTGATCTAGTTGTCGAGACAATTAAAAAAAAGATATTTCCTTGTTCCAAAATATTTTATCTTTGCCTTGAATCATTGGGTTTAGACATTACTTCGGTGATTTTTAATCGTTTCAAAATGGCAGCAACACGGCCCTTTTTCTGATTTATTTCTATCAAAGAATCATAAACGGTTGATTCCCGCAAGATACACTTTTGATCAAAAGAGTTTCACTAATTCCAACAAATTTTCCTTTTTTGGATTTGAAACTTGCTCGAATTGGATCCTTTCGATTTAGAAATCGAAAATAGACTACACTTACGAAGTTGTTCCAACTTATTAATTGGCACTAACCCTAGATCCTTGCCCTGAGAAATGAATCAATACTTTCTACTCGAGCTACATCACATACTGTTTACACTACAACCCAAGAAAAAATGAGGTTTCGAGTGGAACAGAACAAAGGATGTCGAGCCAAGAGCACCTTCATTCCTATATAATAAAAAGGGTGGGTGTAAGAATCCACAACTGATCATGTCCTTCAAGTCGCACGTTGCTTTCTACCACATCGTTTCAAACGAAGTTTTACCATAACATTCCTCTAGTTTGGAACTGATATGTAATTGATTCAATTAGGGAATCATGAATAGTCATTTGTTCGGTCGTTCCATTGGTTTCTAAAGAAGTCTTAGAAAGAATTCACTTTAATCCTCGATTTTCTTTTTATTGGATGAATGCAATATTTTTATTTTATTTATTAATTATTAATTTCTAAATATTAGGAAGAAAAAAGTTCTTTGTATTGAATCTACATTGCATCTTCAAGTAACTTGAGAGGATATATTCAACAATCTTAGACTTCTTCGAATATCAAATACTCATAAGAAATCATTCAATTCAAATAGTTATTGAATTGAAAAAAAAACCTACCTGGATATCACTATTTGAATAAAGTTTTCCTAAAGATTGCATTTATCATCATAAATAATTCATCTTTGAATTAAACCTCAGTGATTAAAAAAATATAGATAGATAGAAAAAGAAATTTATTTCTTTTTTTCGTGGAGTGAATAAAAAAAAGTTGATGTAAAGGAAGATTTAGGCTCTTTTTCTTTGATTTCATACTGAAAAAGAAAATCATAAAAAAAAGAATTCCCTCTATCAGATAGACTGAACAATTGTCATTGGAATGAATTATGAATATTCAATATAGAATATTTCAAATTAACGGATCCAAAATCTTTTTCAAAAAACCAAAAAACGTTATCACTGAAATAGAACGACAATAATACATTAAGCATTTCCTCATTTTACGCGTAGTTTCTTTGACTGGTGGGGGTTCGTTCAATAATTTTTATTTAAAGCAAGGGGAATAAAATATAGGATGTATGAATTACCCCCCTGTATATATTATTACATATATTTACAATTATATATGAGAACCAAATCAAATACGAAATGAAATACCTAAAAATGAGGTTCAAAGAAAATAGATACGTTATATGTATGTAACTTGATTATTTCTTAATCCAATTTGTACAAGCACAGCTAGTTAAATTGCTATCTTACATTGTTAATTAATTCTTATTATATGGGACGTAAGGCTTTTCGAAGTAACTAACTTAAACTTCAATACGAATATTCAATATTCAAAGTATAAGGGGATGGACATACGATGAAAAGCGCATTCAACCTCTTTTGCAACCCCCTTTTTTCTTTATTTCCAATTCTTCGAATCTAGATTACAACTCGATTCAGTTTCATCTATATGTATCTTAGTTGAATTTAATTTGTGAAAAAATAGGATTTAAAGAAGAATAGAATCATTAAAAATCAGAAACAATAATCACATAATATCCAATATTTAACTCTTAAAGAGTAGAGAAGGTAGTTCAAAAAGAAAACCTTTCTTTATTGTGATAATAGATATTTCTCTACTCTGTTTCTATCTATATATAGAATAGGTATTCCCTGGGACGGAAGGATTCGAACCTCCGAATAGCGGGACCAAAACCCGTTGCCTTACCACTTGGCCACGCCCCATTTCAATTTCTATTCAATACTACTAAAGAGTAGTATTGTTTTTGGTTGTTCGTCAATTCCAATCGAAAATAAATATCTATGGACTCTATTGTTCCTAGGGTTTTGACACGTGTAGATATACAATGAAGCTGAATTTATTGATCATTACATATAATTCAATTAAGATATTGTATAAAAGTATGATTTCTTCTATTCTTTTTTGAGAATTGAAGGATTTTTGATTGGGTGAGTTCAAAGAAGGATTTTTTGGTATCCCTTACTTTTTTTTTTCATTTTTAAGGGATATCAATTATCAATAACAATAACTCAATCAAAATACAATTATCTCCAAGTCCAAGAAAAAAAAAATGTTTGTTATGCTTAATATCTTTAGTTTGATCTGTATCTGTCTTCATTCCACCCTTTATTCAAGTAGTTTTTTCTTAGCCAAATTGCCTGAGGCCTACGCTTTTTTGAATCCAATCGTAGATTTTATGCCAGTAATACCCCTTCTCTTTTTTCTCTTAGCCTTTGTTTGGCAAGCTGCTGTAAGTTTTCGATGAGATCTTTAATACTGTCCTAGACATGATTTATTCGAAAAAAAAAATGGGAACAATGGATAAGATCGGATAAGTCTTACAGCATGAACCCTCGATTCAAACAATTCTTAGATAGCTGCAAAAAATCTGACTCCCCTCTTTCCTTTCCTCATTCGGATTCTTTTTCATTTATTGAAAAACCCTTTTAGAGTCATTTCAAAATAGGAAAGATTTTTTTTTAATGAAAGACTCGACTCTTATTCCAAATGAATTTCTGAAAATTCTTTTTGATTTTTGATTTCGAGAAACCATTTTGTTTATTGGTGTCAAAATAGGATATGGGGTATAAAAATGGAGAATCTATTCTCTTTTTTTTTTGAAAAAAAAAGATCTTGGAGATTGTGTAATGCTTACTCTCAAACTCTTTGTTTACACAGTAGTGATATTTTTTGTTTCTCTCTTCATCTTTGGATTCCTATCTAATGATCCAGGACGTAATCCTGGACGTGAAGAATAAAAAGGCCTTTCTTTTTACTTGCTTAATTTTTCAATGTTCTTACTTAGGATTTTATCTATTGTACATCCTTATTTATTATATGAAATAAAACAAAAACAAAGGAAAGGTTTTGAAAAAAAGAATAAATAAAATAACAAGTCATCAACGGAAACGGAAAGAGAGGGATTCGAACCCTCGGTACGAAAAACTCGTACAACGGATTAGCAATCCGACGCTTTAGTCCACTCAGCCATCTCTCCCAATTGAAAAAGGATAATTACTATCTTACATTACACAAAAAGTAAGGCTTGAAAAAAAGCCTTTCTTTTCTTTATCTCTCTTTATTTTTTTTTACTCTATTAATATATACAACTTTAATATATACTACTTTTATAAGCAATCCCATTTAGATAAAGAAATGGTTCTAAAGAGATATTTCGAATAAAAAAAAATAAAAAAGCAAGAATACCTCTTCTTCCGAAAGAGCTTTTTTTCTTTTCACGGCCTGGCCTGGTCAGTACCTAGCCGGGCCATTTTTTGTTCCATTCCAAATCATAGATATAGATAAAATGATTTGTTTGAAAACAAAAATGTTTATTATTGATTATTGAAACAACAATCAGAAGAAGGGATCTTTCCATTCCTATGATATGGAATTTCATTCTATAGAATCAAAGTGTCATTTTTTATTATTATTATTCTTTCTTTTCTTATTTTTTTTCCTTTACTGGAAAAAAAGAAAAAAAAAAAATAAGGAACTGTGGATTGTTGTGCAATGCATTCTTATGTCATAACATAAATAGTTTTATCGAGTCCTATCTGTTCTGTCAAAAATCCTCCAGCAAAAGAAAGAACTTGTTCTTTATTCTTTATTTAAATTTTGAATTAGGAGTGCTCTTTTACTAATCTGATTAGGTTTACTGACAAAACCAAAACAAACACGTCAATGCTATAATTTTCATCATTATTTTGTTTTAGATCCTATCTTGATTACGTCCGATTACCTTTTTTTGTTCGACAAAAGTTGCATTTATATACAATAATCCCATTGTAGCGGGTATAGTTTAGTGGTAAAAGTGTGATTCGTTTTATTAATCCCTTTTATAGTTAAGGGATCCCTCGGTTTGATTTGATTCATATTCCGAAGAAAAACTTTATTTCTTAAAAGGATTTAATCCTTTACCTCTCAACGAAGGATTCGAGGAAAAATATACATTCTCGTGATTTGTATCCAAGGGTCAATTAAAAATGGAAAATTGGATTATTTAATTGCGAAACATAATTTTTTTTTTGAATTGGATCAATACTTCC